GTCCCTGTAGCTTAACTCAAAGCATGGCACTGAAGCCGCCAAGATGGGCATCAACCCCCAGAGACAAAAGACTTAGTCCTAACCTTACAGTTAATTGTCGTCCGACGCATACATGCAAGTATCCGCACCCCAGTGCAACAAGCCCTTACCCCTTACCAAGACAAAAGGAGCAGGTATCAGGCTCGCCCCTCCTCCGTAGCCCAAGACACCAAGCTCAGCCACACCCCCACGGGCACGCAGCAGTAGCCAACATTAAGCCATAGGCGCAAGCCTGACTTAGCCAGGACAAACCCCAGGGCTGGTAAATCTTGTGCCAGCCACCGCGGTTACACAAGAGGCCCAAATTAACTGCCCCCGGCGTAAAGAGTGGCCCCAGACTATCGCACACAACTAAGGCCAAACCCAAACCCAAGCCGTCACAAGCCCAAGGTCTCCCGAAGCCCAATCCAAAACTAGCCTTAGCCCCGACGACCCACCCCACCCCACTAAAGCTAGGACACAAACTGGGATTAGATACCCCACTATGCCTAGCCCTAAATCACGATGCCAACCCTACCCAAGCATCCGCCTGAGAACTACGAGCACAAACGCTTAAAACTCTAAGGACTTGGCGGTGCCCTAAACCCACCTAGAGGAGCCTGTTCTATAATCGATAACCCACGATACACCCGACCACTTCTAGCCAAAACAGCCTACATACCGCCGTCGCCAGCCCACCTCCATGAGAGCACAACAGTGGGCTCAAAAGCCCACCCAGCCGCTAACAAGACAGGTCAAGGTATAGCCAACGAAGTGGAAGCAATGGGCTACATTTTCTAAGATAGAACAACCCTACGAAGGGGGGTATGAAACCCTACCCCACGAAGGCGGATTTAGAAGTAAAGAAGGACAATCAAGCCCTCTTTAAACTGGTCCTAGGGCACGTACACACCGCCCGTCACCCTCCTCACAAGCTCCAACCACACTAACTAAAATACCACAAACCGCCAAAGATGAGGTAAGTCGTAACAAGGTAAGTGTACCGGAAGGTGCACTTAGCACACTCAAGACGTAGCTACAACCCAAAGCATTCAGCTTACACCTGAAAGATGTCTGAGCTACCAGACCGCCTTGAAGCCTACCCTAGCCCCACCAACCAAAATCAACAAACCCACCACCCCACCCAAATAAAACATTTCCCCAAGCCTAGTATAGGAGATAAAAAAGCATAACCAGGGCGCCATAGTGAAAGTACCGCAAGGGAAAGATGAAATAGCAATGACTAACTCCAAGCACCATACAGCAAAGATAAACCCTTGTACCTCTTGCATTATGATCTAGCGAGCATTCCCCAGACAAAGAGCACTTAAGCCTGTCACCCCGAAACCCAAGCGAGCTACTCACAAGCGGCTACTCTGAGCCACAACCCATCCCTGTTGCAAAAGGGTGGGTAGACTTGTTAGTAGTGGTGAAAAGCCTACCGAGCTGGGAGATAGCTGGTTGCCTGTGAGACGAATTTAAGTTCTTCCCCAGCCCCTTCCACCAGGACACCCAACCCCCTATGAAACAGGCTAGGAGCTATTCAAAGGGGGTACAGCCCCTTTAAAAAAGGATACAACCTCCGCCAGCGGATAAACCCAACCCATCCAACCCACCGTGGGCTTTAAAGCAGCCACCCCTAAAGAGTGCGTCAAAGCTCCAAGAAAAAAATTCACAAACCAACGCGACTCCCTACCCCCCAACAGGCTAACCTATCCCCATAGATGAACCAATGCTAGAACGAGTAACCAGGACACCAATCCCCTTAAGCGCCAGCTTACCAACACCATTAACAGCACTCCCTCAACGCTTTCCCCCCCCCCCCCCCGACCAAGCATTGAACACACCCTGTTAACCCAACACCGGGGCGCACAAATAGGCCGATTCAAGTCTGCAGAAGGAACTCGGCAAACACAGGGCCCGACTGTTTACCAAAAACATAGCCTTCAGCCAGCCAAGTATTGGAGGTGACGCCTGCCCAGTGACATTACGTTCAACGGCCGCGGTATCCTAACCGTGCAAAGGTAGCGCAATCAATTGTCTCATAAATCGAGACTTGTATGAACGGCATAACGAGGTCCTAACTGTCTCCTGCAGACAATCAGTGAAACTGATCTCCCTGTGCAAAAGCAGGAATACGCCCACTAGACGAGAAGACCCTGTGGAACTTTAAAATCAATAGCCACCACCCACCTCAACCCTAAGCCTAACAGGCCCACCCCGCAACCCTGGCTAACATTTTTCGGTTGGGGCGACCTTGGAGGAAAACAAAACCTCCAAAACCCAGGGTCATCCATCCCTAACCAAGATCCACCTCTCAACGTGCTAACAGCCCACACAGACCCAATAAAATTGAACAATGGACCAAGCTACCCCAGGGATAACAGCGCAATCTCCCCCAAGAGCCCCTATCGACGGGGAGGTTTACGACCTCGATGTTGGATCAGGACACCCTAGTGGTGCAGCCGCTACCAAGGGTTCGTTTGTTCAACGATTAACAGTCCTACGTGATCTGAGTTCAGACCGGAGCAATCCAGGTCGGTTTCTATCTGTGATCGGCTTTCCCCAGTACGAAAGGACCGGAAAAGCAGGGCCAATGCCACAAGCACGCCCTCCCCAACAAGTGATGCCCCCTACTAAATCACCAAGAGGACCCCCACAACCCCACAGAACCATGGCCGCTAGTGTAGCAGAGCCCGGCAAATGCAAAAGACTTAAACCCTTTACCCAGAGGTTCAAATCCTCTCTCTAGCTCCCACCATGACCTCCCCCATCATAGCACTGACCTACATAATCCCAATCCTAATCGCTGTAGCATTTCTCACACTTGTCGAGCGAAAAATCCTAAGCTACATACAATCCCGCAAGGGACCAAACATCGTAGGCCCATTCGGATTATTACAACCCTTGGCCGACGGAGTAAAACTATTCCTCAAGGAGCCAATCCGCCCTACAACCTCCTCCCCTCTCCTATTCATCACAACCCCAATATTAGCCCTCCTCCTAGCACTTACCATCTGAACTCCCCTTCCCCTCCCGTTCCCCCTCACAGACTTAAACCTGGGCCTACTCTTCCTCCTAGCAATATCCAGCCTGGCCGTCTACTCAATCCTATGATCAGGATGGGCCTCCAACTCAAAATATGCCCTAATAGGAGCACTCCGGGCAGTATCACAAACCATCTCCTACGAAGTGACACTAGCCATCATCCTCCTCTCCGTAGTCATACTAAGCGGAGGCTACACCATATCCACACTATCCACAACACAAGAGCCCCTATGCCTCCTATTCTCCTCCTGACCTCTCACAATAATATGATACATCTCCACATTAGCCGAAACAAACCGATCCCCCTTCGACCTTACAGAGGGGGAATCTGAGCTGGTCTCCGGCTTCAACGTAGAGTACGCAGCAGGCCCTTTTGCCCTATTCTTCCTAGCCGAATACGCAAACATCATATTAATGAACACCCTAACTGCACTACTATTCCTAAACCCAAGCATACTCAACCCACCCACAGAACTATTCCCCCTCATTCTGGCCACAAAAACCCTACTCCTCTCATCAAGCTTCCTATGAATCCGTGCCTCCTACCCACGATTCCGATATGACCAACTCATACACCTCCTTTGAAAAAACTTTCTGCCCCTTACACTATCCCTCCACCTCTGACACACCAGCATGCCAATCTCCTACGCGGGCCTACCTCCTTGCCTAAGGAAATGTGCCCGAACAACTTAAGGGTCACTATGATAAAGTGAACATAGAGGTATACCAACCCTCTCATTTCCTACATACCCTTAGAAAAGCAGGAATCGAACCTACACAAAAGGAATCAAAATCCTCCATACTTCCTTTATATTATTTCCTAGTAAGGTCAGCTAACAAAGCTATCGGGCCCATACCCCGAAAATGATGGTTCAACCCCCTCCCCTACTAATGAGCCCCTTCACAAAACTCATCTCTACCATAAGCCTAATCCTAGGAACCACAATCACAATCACAAGTAACCATTGGGTAATGGCTTGAACAGGCTTAGAAATCAACACCCTGGCTATCATCCCCCTAATCTCAAAACCCCACCACCCACGAGCCATCGAAGCCGCAACCAAGTATTTCCTAACACAAGCAGCCGCCTCAGCCCTAGTACTCTTCTCAAGCACCATCAACGCGCTGACCTCCGGACAGTGAGACATCCCACAACTTAGCCACCCTCTATCCAGCCTACTATTAACCTCTGCAATCGCCATCAAACTTGGTCTAGTCCCATTTCACTTCTGATTTCCAGAGACACTCCAAGGAGCCCCCCTCACCACCGCCCTCCTTCTCTCAACAGTAATAAAACTTCCCCCCCTCTCAATCCTCCTACTCACGTCCCACACACTTAACACCACCCTACTCAATACCCTATCCATCATGTCCATTGCTTTGGGGGGCTGAATAGGCCTCAACCAGACACAAGCCCGAAAAATCCTAGCCTTCTCATCCATCTCCCACCTAGGCTGAATAGTCATCATCATTATCTACAACCCAAAACTGACCCTACTAACCTTCTACATCTATGTTCTAATAACAACCTCCATCTTCCTTACCCTAAACACAACCAACGCCCTAAACCTTCACACCCTAATCACCACATGAACCAAAGCTCCCTCACTAAACACAGCCCTGATACTAACCCTCCTATCACTAGCAGGCCTTCCACCCCTTACAGGATTCCTACCAAAATGACTCACCATCCAAGAGCTTATCAAACAAGAAGCCACCACAGCAGCCACAATCATCGCCATACTCTCGCTCCTAGGACTTTTCTTCTACCTCCGCCTAGCTTACTGCTCAACAATCACACTACCTCCAAACTCATCCAACAAGATAAAGCAATGGTCCTCTAAAAAATCAACCAACACTCTAACTCCCACACTCACCTCCTTATCTATCACACTCTTACCACTCTCCCCAATAATCCTAGCCACCATCTAAGAAACTTAGGATAATATTAAACCAAAGGCCTTCAAAGCCTTAAACAAGAGTTAAACTCTCTTAGTTTCTGCCTAAGATCCGCAGGACATTATCCTGCATCCTCTAAATGCAACTCAGATACTTTCATTAAGCTAGGACCTTCTAGACAGGCGGGCTTCGATCCCACAACGCCCTAGTTAACAGCTAGATGCCCAAACCAACGGGCTTCTGTCTAAGACCCTAATGTGGTTTAACACATATCAATGAGCTTGCAACTCAACATGAACTTCACTACAGGGCCGATAAGAAGAGGGATCAAACCTCTGTAAAAAGGACTACAGCCTAACGCTTATATCACTCAGCCATCTTACCACCTTACCTATGACCCTTAATCGATGACTATTCTCAACCAACCACAAAGACATCGGCACCCTATACCTAATCTTTGGCGCATGAGCTGGCATAATTGGTACATCCCTAAGCCTCCTCATCCGCGCAGAACTAGGCCAACCAGGAACCCTACTAGGAGACGACCAGATCTACAACGTAATCGTTACCGCCCATGCCTTCGTAATAATCTTCTTCATAGTCATACCAATTATAATCGGCGGATTCGGAAACTGATTAGTCCCACTTATAATCGGCGCCCCAGACATGGCCTTCCCCCGCATAAACAACATAAGCTTCTGACTACTCCCACCCTCATTTCTCCTCCTACTAGCCTCATCTACAGTAGAGGCAGGCGCAGGCACAGGATGAACTGTATACCCCCCTCTAGCTGGAAACCTAGCCCACGCTGGGGCATCAGTCGACTTAGCCATCTTCTCCTTACACCTAGCAGGCGTATCCTCCATCCTCGGGGCAATCAACTTCATTACCACTGCCATCAACATAAAACCCCCAGCCCTATCTCAATACCAAACCCCCCTATTCGTTTGATCCGTCCTAATTACAGCCGTACTTCTCCTGCTCTCCCTACCAGTCCTAGCTGCCGGAATTACAATACTCCTCACCGACCGCAACCTTAACACCACCTTCTTCGACCCGGCCGGAGGAGGAGACCCAATCCTATACCAACACCTATTCTGATTCTTTGGCCACCCAGAAGTATATATCCTTATCCTCCCAGGATTTGGAATCATCTCCCACGTGGTAGCATACTACTCCGGCAAAAAGGAACCCTTTGGCTATATAGGCATAGTATGAGCCATACTGTCAATCGGGTTCCTAGGATTCATTGTATGAGCCCACCACATGTTCACAGTAGGAATGGACGTAGATACCCGAGCGTACTTCACCTCCGCCACAATAATCATTGCAATCCCAACCGGAATTAAGGTCTTCAGCTGATTAGCCACCCTACACGGAGGCGCCATCAAATGAGACCCCCCTATACTATGAGCCCTAGGGTTTATCTTCCTATTCACCATTGGAGGCCTAACAGGGATCGTCCTAGCAAACTCCTCATTAGACATCGCCCTGCACGACACCTACTACGTAGTTGCACACTTCCACTACGTCCTCTCAATAGGAGCCGTCTTTGCCATCCTGGCAGGATTCACCCACTGATTCCCCCTATTCACCGGATACACTCTAAACAAAACATGAGCCAAAGCCCACTTCGGAGTCATGTTCACAGGAGTGAACCTAACCTTCTTCCCCCAACACTTCCTAGGACTAGCAGGCATGCCCCGACGATACTCGGACTACCCTGACGCCTACACACTATGAAATACCCTGTCCTCCATCGGCTCCCTAATCTCAATAACAGCTGTAATCATACTAACATTTATCATCTGAGAGGCCCTAAGCTCCAAACGAAAAACCCTACAATCAGAACTAGCCCCTACCAACATCGAATGAATCCACGGCTCCCCACCCCCATACCACACCTTTGAAGAACCAGCCTTTGTCCAAGTACAAGAAAGGAAGGAGTCGAACCCTCATACGCTGGTTTCAAGCCAACCGCATACTAAGCCACTTATGCTTCTTTCTTAACTGAGGCGTCAGTAAGCCGATTACATGGCCCTGTCAAAGCCAAACCACAGGTGAAAACCCTGTACACCTCTATCATGGCCAACCACTCACAACTAGGGTTCCAAGACGCCTCCTCCCCGATCATAGAAGAGCTGGTAGAATTCCACGACCATGCCCTCATAGTCGCCCTAACAATCTGCAGCCTAGTCTTATACCTGCTAACACTTATATTAATAGAAAAACTCTCCTCCAACACCATAGACGCCCAAGAAGTTGAACTAATTTGAACAATCCTCCCAGCTATCGTCCTCATCCTACTTGCGCTACCATCCCTACAGATCCTATACATAATAGACGAAATCGACAAGCCAGACCTTACCCTAAAAGCCATCGGACACCAATGATACTGGTCCTACGAATACACAGACTTCAAAGACCTTTCCTTCGACTCATACATAACCCCCACAACAGAACTTCCACTCGGACACTTCCGCCTCCTAGAAGTCGACCATCGAATGGTTGTCCCAACAGAATCCCCAATCCGCATAATTATCACCGCCGACGACGTACTTCACTCATGAGCTGTACCATCCTTAGGAGTAAAAACCGACGCCATCCCAGGACGGCTCAACCAAACATCATTTATCACCACTCGCCCAGGGGTCTTCTACGGCCAATGCTCCGAAATCTGCGGCGCCAACCACAGCTTCATGCCCATCGTAGTAGAATCAACCCCTCTCACCCACTTCGAAACTTGATCCTCCGCACTAACCCCTTAATCATTAAGAAGCTATGCATCAGCACTAGCCTTTTAAGCTAGACAAAGAGGAACGCCCCCTCCTTAATGACATGCCTCAACTCAACCCAAACCCATGATTCCTTACCATACTCCTATCATGACTGACACTCTCCCTAATTATCCAACCAAAAACACTAACATTCCTCCATACAAACCAACCCTCTAACAAAACACCACAATCCACCAAACCCCGCCCCTGATCTTGACCATGAACCTAACCTTCTTTGACCAATTCTCAAGCCCAAGTCTACTAGGAATCCCCCTGATCCTGCTCTCAACCCTATTCCCCGCCCTCCTCCTCCCCTCCCCCAACAACCGATGAATCACCAACCGCACATCCACCTTACAATTATGAGCCATCAACACCATCACCAAGCAACTTATAACCCCCCTAAGCAAGCCAGGCCACAAATGAACCCTCATCCTCACATCCCTAATAACCCTCCTACTAATAATCAACCTCTTAGGCCTGCTCCCCTATACATTTACCCCAACCACCCAATTATCAATAAACATAGCCCTTGCATTCCCCCTCTGACTGGCCACCCTCCTCACAGGCCTACGAAACCAACCAACAGCCTCCCTAGGACACCTCCTACCAGAGGGCACACCAACCCCTCTTATCCCAGCCCTCATCATAATCGAAACCGTTAGTCTATTCATCCGCCCATTCGCCCTAGGAGTCCGCCTCACAGCAAATCTCACCGCAGGACACCTACTCATCCAACTCATCTCAACAGCTACCATCGCCCTACTCCCCTTAATACCTGCGGTATCAGCCTTCACCGCCACAATCCTCCTCCTCCTAACAATCCTAGAAGTAGCAGTGGCCATCATCCAAGCCTACGTTTTTGTCCTCCTATTAAGCCTCTACCTTCAAGAAAACATCTAATGGCCCACCAAGCACACCCATACCACATAGTAGACCCCAGCCCCTGGCCCATTTTCGGAGCAATTGCTGCACTCCTCACCACATCTGGGTTAATCATATGATTCCACTATAACTCCTCACAACTCCTAACTCTCGGACTCCTATCCATTCTCCTCGTCATACTCCAATGATGACGAGACATTGTACGAGAAAGCACATTCCAAGGACACCACACACCTACAGTCCAAAAAAGCCTACGATATGGAATAGTCCTCTTCATCACATCAGAGGTATTCTTCTTCCTAGGCTTCTTCTGAGCCTTCTTCCACTCCAGCCTAGCCCCCACCCCAGAGCTAGGCGGCCAGTGACCCCCAACAGGCATCGCCCCCCTAAACCCACTAGAAGTCCCCCTACTCAACACAGCCATTCTACTTGCCTCAGGTATTACTGTCACCTGAGCCCACCACAACATTACAGAAGGGAACCAAAAGCAAGCAACCCAGGCACTCACACTCACCATCTTACTAGGCCTATACTTCACCGCCCTACAAGCAACAGAATATCACGAAGCACCATTTTCAATCGCCGATGGAATTTACGGCTCCACCTTCTTCGTAGCCACAGGATTCCACGGACTGCACGTTATTATCGGATCCTCCTTCCTTCTCGTTTGCCTGACACGACTAATCAAATTCCACTTCACGCCCAACCACCACTTCGGATTCGAAGCCGCCGCCTGATACTGACATTTCGTAGACATTATCTGACTATTCCTCTACATAACCATCTACTGATGAGGATCCTGCTCTCCTAGTATATCCATTACAATAGACTTCCAATCTATAAAATCTGGCGCAGCCCCAGAGAAGAGCAATAAACATAATCGCCCTTATACTTTCACTAACCCTAGCCCTCAGCACAGCCCTAACCATATTAAACCTCTGACTCGCCCAAACAAACCCAGACCCAGAAAAGCTATCCCCCTACGAATGTGGATTCGACCCCCTTGGGTCCGCCCGTCTCCCATTCTCCATCCGATTCTTCCTCAGTAGCCATCCTATTCCTCCTATTCGACCTAGAAATTGCCCTCCTCCTCCCGCTCCCATGAGCCACCCAACTGAAACACCCCACTGCCACCCTAACCTGAACTTCCATTATCATCCTCCTACTAGCCCTAGGCTTAATCTACGAATGAACACAAGGAGGCCTAGAGTGAGCAGAATAAGGAAGTTAGTCTAAAACAAGACAGTTGATTTCGACTCAACAAACCATAGACCCCCTATGACTTTCTCCATGCCCTCCCTCCATCTAAGTTTCTACTTCGCATTCACCCTAAGCAGCCTAGGCCTAGCCTTCCACCGAGCCCACCTCATTTCTGCCCTACTATGCTTAGAGAGCATAATACTCTCAATATACATTGCCCTATCATCCTGACCCATAGAAAACCAAACACCCTCCTCCACCCTCATGCCTATCCTCATACTAACCTTCTCTGCCTGCGAGGCGGGCACAGGATTAGCAACATTAGTAGCCTCCACACGAACCCACGGCTCCGACCACCTACAAAACCTCAACCTCCTTCAATGCTAAAAATCCTCCTTCCCTCAATTATACTACTACCCACAGCCCTCCTGTCTCCCCTAAAATCTTTATGGGTCAACACCACAACACACAGCCTACTAATTGCCACATTAAGCCTACACTGACTAACCCCCTCATACCACCCATACAAAGCACTCACCAAATGAACCGCTATCGACCATACGTCCTCCCCCCTACTAGTACTATCATGCTGACTCACCCCCCTCATAATCCTAGCAAGCCAAGCCCACCTACAACACGAACCCCCTACACGAAAACGAATCTTCGCCTTCACCCTAGTCGCTACACAACCCCTCATCATCCTAGCCTTCTCCGCCACAGAACTTACAATATTCTACACCTTCTTCGAGGCCACACTAATCCCCACCCTAATCCTAATCACACGGTGGGGAAGCCAACCAGAACGCCTAAGCGCAGGCATCTACCTGCTATTCTATACTCTCATCAGCTCCCTCCCACTACTAATCGCAATCCTGTTCCTACACCTTCAAACAGGTACCCTCCACTTTCCTACCCTAAAACTCACCCCCCACCCCATATCTCCCACACCAAACAACCACTGATCCACCATACTCTTCAATACAGCCCTACTCCTAGCCTTCATAGTAAAAGCCCCCTTATACGGCCTCCACCTTTGGCTCCCAAAAGCCCACGTAGAGGCTCCAATTGCAGGATCTATGCTCCTAGCCGCCCTGCTCCTAAAACTAGGAGGGTATGGAATCATACGCATCACACACCTAATAGCCCCCTTCCAAAACAACCTCCTCCATTACCCATTCATAACCCTAGCACTATGAGGAGCTCTAATGACCAGCTCAATCTGCCTACGTCAAATAGACCTTAAATCCCTCATCGCCTACTCCTCCGTAAGCCACATAGGCCTAGTCATCGCTGCAAGCATAATCCAAACGCACTGATCATTCTCCGGAGCCATAATCCTCATAGTCTCCCACGGCCTAACCTCCTCAATACTATTTTGCCTGGCCAACACAAACTATGAACGCACACACAGCCGCATCCTGTTCCTAGCCCAAGGCCTACAACCCCTCCTCCCACTCATAGCCACCTGATGATTACTAGCCAACCTGACAAACATGGCCCTGCCCCCCTCCACAAACCTAATAGCAGAACTAACCATCATAATCGCACTTTTCAACTGATCCCCCCCTACCATCCTCCTAACTGGACCCGCCACCCTACTAACCGCCCTATACACCCTATTCATACTAACAACCACCCAACGAGGACCCCTATCCCCCCACATCACAACACTCCAAAACTCCACAACACGAGAGCACCTACTAATAGCCCTCCACCTCCTCCCCACACTCCTCTTAATCCTAAAACCTGAACTAATCTCAGGCCCCCTCTCATGCAAGTATAGTTTAAACCAAACATTAGACCGTGACCCTAAAAATAGAAGTTAAACCCTTCTTACCTGCCGAGGGGTGGTTCAACCAACAAGAACTGCTAATTCTTGCATCTGAGCCTAAAATCTCAGCCCCCTTGCTTTTAAAGGATAAGAGTAATCCACTGGTCTTAGGAGCCACCCACCTTGGTGCAAGTCCAAGTAAAAGCAATGGAAACCCCCCAATTACTAACCACCCTCACACTCATTACACTAATAACAACCCTAACCCCCGCACTCCTTCCAATCTTTCTAAAAAACTTCAAAAACTCTCCCAAAACCATTACCCTTAACATCAAAGCTGCCTTCCTAGTTAGCCTAGCGCCAATAACCCTCTTCATGCAATCCGGACTAGACAATGTAACCTCACATTGAGAATGAAAATTCACCATAACCTTTAAAATCCCCCTTAGCCTCAAAATAGACCAATACTCCATACTTTTTCTCCCCATTGCCCTATTTGTAACCTGATCTATCCTACAATTCGCAATATCCTATATAGCCTCAGACCCACATGTCACAAAATTCTTCTCCTACCTAACAACTTTCCTGGCCGCAATACTGACCCTAACCCTCGCCAACAACCTATTCCTCCTCTTCATCGGCTGAGAAGGAGTCGGCATTATGTCCTTCCTACTAATCAGTTGATGACATGGACGGGCAGAAGCCAACACCGCAGCCCTACAGGCCGTACTCTACAACCGAATCGGAGATATCGGACTCATCCTAAGCATAGCCTGACTCGCCTCCACCACAAACACATGAGAATTACAACATATACTCTCACCCACAAAAACACCAACCCTACCCCTCTTAGGCCTCATCCTAGCCGCTACCGGAAAGTCCGCTCAATTTGGCCTCCACCCCTGACTGCCTGCCGCCATAGAAGGCCCCACCCCAGTCTCCGCCCTACTCCACTCAAGCACAATAGTGGTTGCCGGGGTCTTCCTACTCATTCGCACCCATCCCATATTCACCAACAACAAAGAAGCCCTCACCCTATGCTTGTGCCTAGGGGCCATCTCCACATTATTCGCCGCCACCTGTGCCCTCACCCAAAACGACATCAAAAAAATCATTGCCTTCTCAACATCAAGCCAACTCGGATTAATAATAGTCACCATCGGACTCAACCTCCCACAACTTGCCTTCCTTCACATCTCAACCCACGCCTTCTTCAAAGCCATACTCTTCCTATGTTCTGGGTCAATCATCCACAGCCTAAGTGGAGAGCAAGACATTCGAAAAATAGGCGGGCTGCAAAAAATACTACCAACAACAACCTCCTGCCTAACAGCAGGAAACCTTGCACTAATAGGGACCCCCTTCCTTGCCGGATTCTTCTCAAAAGATCTCATTATCGAAAGCCTAAACACTTCCCACTTGAACGCCTGAGCGCTCCTACTGACACTTCTAGCCACAACCTTTACTGCCACTTACAGCCTTCGAATGACAATCCTAGTGCAAGCAGAACACACCCGTATACCAACAATCGCCCCAATAAACGAAAACAACCCACAAATCACAAACCCACTCACCCGCCTCGCCCTAGGTAGCATCACAGCCGGCCTTTTCATCACCTCCTACACAACCCCAACACAAACTCCCCCAATAACTATACCTCTTCTCACAAAGGCCGCAGCCATTCTTGCAACCCTCCTAGGGACCATTCTTGCCTGAGAACTCACAACCGCAACCCACACCATAAGCACACCAAAACAAAACCCCTACCTAAACTTCTCCTCCACCCTAGGATACTTCAACCCCCTAACCCACCGCCCAAGCTCCAAAGCCCTCTTAAACCTAGGACAAATAATCGCCAACCACCTAATAGACCTATCCTGATATAAGAAAGTAGGCCCGGAAGGCCTTGCCAACCTACAGACCACAACAACCAAAACCTCTACCTCACTACACAAAGGATTAATCAAAGCATATTTAGGATCATCCGCACTATCCATCCTAATCACCCTAACACTATTATAACCCACAAAACCTAATGGCCCCCAACCTACGAAAGTCTCACCCCCTACTAAAAATAGTAAACAGCTCCCTCATTGATTTACCAACCCCCCCAAACATCTCCACCTGATGAAACTTTGGCTCCCTCCTAGGGATCTGCCTAGCCACACAAATCCTAACCGGCCTCCTTCTAGCCGCCCACTATACCGCAGACACCACCTTAGCATTCTCATCTGTAGCCAACACCTGCCGAAACGTCCAATACGGATGACTAATCCGCAACCTCCATGCAAACGGAGCCTCCCTATTCTTTATCTGCATCTACCTACACATCGCTCGAGGTCTCTACTACGGCTCATACCTGTTTAAAGAAACCTGGAACACAGGCGTTATCCTCCTACTAACCCTCATAGCAACAGCCTTCGTCGGCTATGTCCTACCATGAGGCCAAATATCCTTCTGAGGAGCCACAGTCATCACAAACCTATTTTCCGCCATCCCCTACATCGGACAAACGCTGGTAGAATGAGCCTGAGGCGGCTTCTCCGTAGACAATCCAACCCTAACCCGATTCTTCGCCCTACACTTCCTACTCCCGTTCATAATTACCGGCCTAGTCCTAATCCACCTAACCTTCCTCCACGAATCAGGATCCAACAACCCCCTAGGCATTTCATCCAACTCTGACAAAATCCCATTCCACCCCTACTTCTCCCTAAAAGACATCCTAGGGTTCATAATCATACTTTGCCTACTCTCCACCTTAGCCCTATTCTCACCAAACCTCCTGGGAGACCCCGAAAACTTTACCCCAGCAAATCCCCTAGTAACCCCCCCACACATTAAACCAGAATGATATTTCCTATTCGCATATGCTATCCTCCGCTCAATCCCCAACAAACTTGGAGGCGTCCTAGCCCTGGCCGCCTCCGTACTAATCCTATTCTTAAGCCCCCTCCTCCACAAATCCAAACAACGGACCCTAGCCTTCCGCCCCTTCTCGCAACTCCTGTTCTGGGCCCTAGCCGCCAACCTACTAGTTCTAACGTGAGTAGGAAGCCAGCCAGTAGAACACCCCTTCATCATCATCGGACAGTTAGCTTCCCTAACCTACTTCGCCATTATCCTAATCCTATTCCCCATCACCTCCTCCCTAGAAAACAAAATCCTCAACTAACTCTAGTAGTTTAGAAAAACATTGGTCTTGTAAACCAAAGAACGAAGGTTTCCCCCCTCCTAGAGTCCGCCTCAGAAAAAGAGGACTAAACCTCTATCACCAACTCCCAAAGCTGGCATTCTTCATTAAACTATTTTCTGACCCTAAACCGCCCGAATCGCCCCACGAGACAACCCCCGCACAAGCTCAAGAGCAACAAACAGGGTCAACAACAGACCTCAACCAGCCACCAAAAACAGGCCGGCCCCGCAAGAATAAAACAAAGCCGCCCCACAAAAATCCAACCGAACAACAAACACCCCGACACTATCCACAGTAGCCGCCCCAAATCCCTCCCCCCACCCAAAAACAACAAACCCTACACCCACGCCCAAAGCAACCCCCAAAGCATATCCCACAGTACGCCAACCTCCCAACACCTGAGGAAACGGATCCGCTGCCAAAGACACCGAATACACAAAAACCACCAACATCCCTCCCAAATATACCATAAAAAGCACTAGCGACATAAAAGAGGCCCCCAAACTCACTAACCACCCACAAGCAACAACAGACCCAAAAACCAACCCAACAACTCCATAGTATGGGGAAGGGTTGGAGGCTACCAACAACGCAGCCAAAACAAAACCAACCCCCAAAAACAACACAAGGTAGGCCATTGGTTCTCACTTGGTCTTATCCAAGGTCTATGGCCTGAAAAACCATCGTTGACACTCAACTATAAGAACCATACATAGCCTAACACACTCGACGCCCCCCCTACCCCCCCACAACTATGCGGGGCTCAATTTTCATTGGCTATGTATCTCGTGCATACATAATAGTCCCTTATACATTATATTTAATTCTCTAGGACTATTTAATGTATGTACTACCTCATAAATTGCAATACAGGACACTACCTTCTTTTACACGGTCCTACCACAAGGATAAAGGGCCTAATTTTCCTCCACCGAAACTCCAAACGGATAGTAAAATGTCCTCCCCTCTCCTACCAACGATACATGGAATGTAATTGTACTCCAAAGGAATCGAAATGAAGGAGGATAGAAACTGTTACCTTTTACACTCTTTGGTCCAAAATACGGAAGTGCTCTAAGTACCAGTGCGACCGAATGGTCTATGCGCATCACCCGTGGACGATAATCGTTTCTCGGGAACTAGTTTCAGGTAACCGGTTATTTATTGATCGGGCACCTCACGAGAACCCCGCTACCCGGCGGCCACAGCGTATGGACTTACTAGCTTCAGGCCCACACATTTAAAAACCTTGCGCTTTTGCGCCTCTTTGCCTAGCTTCAGGTACCTTCTTTCCCCCTACACCCTCGCACTACTTGCACTTTTGCGCCTCTGGTTCCTCGGTCAGGGCCATGAACCTAATAATTACGCACACTGTTATCTTCACAGATTCATCTGTGACAGGCTTCAGGTACACTCTGCTTCGTAATCTCGTCATTTTCTGATTCTTTTGGCTTTAGCTCCTTTTTTCTCTCTCCTTTCCCTGCGCATTTCCAGTGCTGACGAAGAATCCTTCAAGTGGGCAGTGAACATAACTGGCATGCGGCCTATTTCTCATCCTCAAGCGCCAAGTTAATGATATGGTCGTAATATTAGCCGGGACCCAACCTAACACTGATGCACTTTGCCTAGCATTTGGTTATGGTATTATCACATACTTCTATTATGTTGTTATTCGATTAATGGTTTAGGGACATGATTTTTAGTTTTCAACTTTACTCAAATTCCGATTCACACAAAAAACTGCTCAGGATTTCAATATGACTTAACAAACTGTCATAAAAAAAAGGCAAAATTCACCGCCTAATTTCCCATTCTCAACAAAACCACCGCCCAACTTTCAATTCACATCAAACCCAAAATCACTCTATTTACTTAACAATCCTACCCTGCGCTCACCAACAAAAACAAAACAAACTAAAACGTGTCCA